AGAAAGATGCCTGAATTTGAAAGGATTATTTTGATGTAATAAATTATGTCTAAGAAACTCTTTCTAATTTTTACATTTTTAAACAGTAGTTTAACCCTTAAATCTCAAAAATTTATATGCTCAACATCTAAACGTAATTTTAGAAAAATAAGCTAATTTTAAGCTTTTGGACTCATAATCCAATTATAGGTTTCCCCCTTTTTTCTAATAAAAAATTATTATACAGTTATTTTCCCTATATACATTTTATCTATCAGATTCTCGCTCTCCTCCAATTCTTGGTTATCTATCTGAATTGGAATAGAAATAAATTTGTTAACTTTTATTTTTTTAGTTTTAAATACAAAAAGTTTCAATTCCTCAGAAAGATCTATTAAATACTTCTTAATCCAATCTGTAGGATCTTTATTATTTTTATTTTCTATTACCACACAAAGAACCTTTTGCAATGAATCTTTTTTTATTTATGCTTTAGCTCCCCCTTTAGCCTTAATATTAAAAAGTGGAATTGCCCCCCTCCATGTGTGAACCCCTGATATTAGAATAAAATTATCTCCCCTTAATTTATTCTTGTTTATTACAATACAAAAAATAGTTCCAATACTAATTATATTTTCCTCATGAAGAATTCTAGTAAAATGAATTATTCCCTTGAATATTATTATTGGGTCTTTAGGAGGGATCTCTCAGTCTTCTATAAATAAAATAGTTATTTTCTCATCTATTAATAATTCAGGATGAATAATACTAAGATTAACTGAATCTATATTTTTATTTTACATCTTCTTTTTATTTTATTTTAAAATAAATTTTTTATTAATCATATTCCTTGTAGAAAATAGAATTAAATGAACAGTTCAAATTAAAACACAAAATTTTTTTAAGAAACTATCTTTTGTGAGATTAATAATATCTATAAGAGGCCTCCCTCCTTTTATAGGATTTATCCCAAAATGAATTATTCTTAAAAAAATTATAAACTCCCTCCCCGTTATTTCTCTCATTAGAATCTTCATGTCAGTCTTTACATTATTTTTTTACATAAAATTGACTATTAATATGCTTTTGTATTCCTCTGTTTCTAAAAAATGAAAGCTTCAATTTTCCTCAAAATGGCCATCAAGAATTCTCACTCTAATAAACTTAACCCCAAGACTAATTTTTATTTTAATAATTTAAACACTTTAAAGCTCCTCCCTTTAAAGTCTTAAGTTAAATAAACTATTAGCCTTCAAAGTTGAAAATGAGAAAATTTTAGACTTTGTAAATTTTTAACTTTTGTTACCTTTGAACTTGCAATTCAAAATCATTTTTGACTAAAAAATTTTAACAAGAAAACAATGTTTATAAGAGAATTTACAGTTCCCCGCCTTTATCAGCCATCTTGCCATGACATGATTATTAAGAACTAACCATAAGATTATCGGAACTTTATACTTCATTTTTGGAATTTGGTCAGGATTATTAGGACTCTCCCTCAGTATAATTATCCGTTTAGAATTAAGACAATCCTCCCCCGTCTTAATAAATGACCAAATTTACAATACTATTGTAACATCCCATGCATTTATTATAATTTTTTTTATAACAATACCAATTATTATTGGAGGATTTGGAAACTGACTAGTCCCCTTAATAATTGGAGCTCCTGATATAGCCTTTCCTCGATTAAATAATCTTAGATTTTGATTACTAATCCCTTCATTATACCTCCTTTTAATAAGAAGATTAGTTGATCAAGGTGTAGGAACTGGGTGAACTGTATATCCTCCTCTTTCTAATTCAATATTTCATAGTGGTTACTCTGTAGATACCGCTATTTTTTCTCTCCATCTAGCAGGCATCTCATCAATTCTTGGAGCTATCAATTTTATTACTACAATCATTAATATGCGAAGAAACCTTCACCCAATAGAAAAGTTACCTTTATTCGTTTGGTCAGTATTAATTACAGCTTTTTTATTATTGTTAGCACTTCCAGTATTAGCAGGGGCTATCACCATACTTTTAACAGATCGAAATATAAATACTACTTTTTTTGATCCAGCAGGAGGAGGAGACCCTATTTTATATCAACACTTATTTTGATTCTTTGGACACCCTGAAGTGTATATCCTTATCTTACCTGGATTTGGATTAATTTCACATATTACTGCACAAGAAAGAGGAAAGCCTTCCGCATTTGGATCTTTAGGAATAATTTATGCAATACTTTCTATTGGAATTCTAGGATTTATTGTCTGAGCCCACCACATATTCACCGTAGGTATAGATGTTGACTCACGAGCTTACTTTACTTCGGCAACTATAATTATTGCTGTACCAACAGGAATTAAAATTTTTAGATGACTAGCAACAATTTTTGGAATAAAAATAAATTACTCTCCAAGTATAATTTGATCTTTAGGGTTTATTTTCTTATTCACCTTAGGAGGGTTAACTGGAGTGATTCTAGCTAACTCCTCTATTGATATTATTTTACATGATACTTATTATGTAGTAGCCCACTTCCACTATGTTTTATCTATAGGAGCAGTTTTTGCAATTATTGCTAGATTTATTAATTGATTCCCTCTAATGACAGGATTAATAATAAATAAAATTTTATTAAAAGCCCAGTTCCTAAGAACATTTTTAGGAGTAAATATAACATTTTTTCCCCAACATTTCCTAGGATTAATAGGGATGCCTCGTCGTTACTCTAATTACCCGGACTTACTAATCTCATGAAATATTGTTTCTTCGATCGGGTCTATGATTTCTCTATTTTCAGTGATTTTATTTATAATCATTATTTGAGAATCCTTTACATGCAAACGCTTAATAATTTTTAATACAAATTTTGCTATAATTGAGTGGATGCAAAATTTTCCACCCATAGAACATAGTTATTCTGAAATTCCTTCAATTTTAAGCAAGTAACTAATGTGTCAGAAGTAAATGTATTAAACTTAAGATTTAAATATGAAATCTTATTATTCCTTTAGTAATAGATTGACTAAAAATTTCACTTTATGACAACGCTTCCCCAATTATAGAACAATTGATTATATTTCATGACTATAGCATACTTATTATTGTAAGAATCTTATCAATTGTTTCTTTCTTTATAATTAAAATAATAGTTAATAAATTTATCTCTAGAAAAATCCTTGAAAATCAAATAATTGAATTAGTCTGAACTTTAATTCCAACGATTATCCTTAGATTTATTGCCCTCCCCTCTCTTCATTTACTTTATTTAATAGATGAATTAAATAACCCTCTTTTAACTATTAAAATTATTGGTCACCAATGATATTGAAGTTATGAGTATAATGACTTCAATAATATTGAATTTGACTCTTACATGCTTCCTTCTAGAACATTTCGGTTATTAGAAGTTGACAACTCTACCCCCCTTCCTTCCCACTGTCAAACACGACTTATCACAACATCTTCAGATGTACTACATTCATGAACTATCCCAGCTATAGGAATTAAAATAGATGCTACCCCTGGTCGTCTAAATCAAATTTCACTTTTCCCGAATCGATCTGGTAAATTTTTTGGACAATGCTCAGAAATTTGTGGGGCTAACCACTCCTTTATACCAATTGTAGTAGATGTAATCCCTGTAAAATATTTTATTTCATGAATCAAAACATTTAATTTATTTAGTGACTGAAAAGCAAGTAATGGTCTCTTAAACCAATTAATGGTAACGGCACATACCCTAAATAAAGTTAAAGAAGTTAGTTAACATTTAAATAATATTGAGATGTCAACTCAAAGTAATGAAATTTTACTTCTTTATCCCTCAAATAGCCCCACTCCCATGAATTAGCCTACTAATGCTAACAATTTGCACTCTCTTATTTATTAGAACAATTATTTTTTTTTCATTTAAACAAAATAAAAACAAAATTACTAAAATACAGAAAACCTCCTTTTTAATTAAATGATAATAAGATTATTTTCTATATTTGACCCGACAGCTATATTTATAATTCCATTTAATTGGTTATTAATTTTAATTATTTTAATATTTATTCCTATCCCTTTATGAAAATTTAATTCTCAATCTTTCTTATTAATAAATCTACTTATTAAATCTTTAGATAAAGAATTTAAAGCTTTATTTTCTAACACAATCTTAGTCAGGGGGAGAACTCTCCTCCCCCTAGCTTTATTTCTCATAATTATGATTAATAACTTAAGAAGAAATTTCCCTTACACTTTCTGTTCTAGAGCTCATCTAGGATTTTCACTAGCTCTGTCCATTCCAATTTGAGCATCAATTATATTATTTTACTGAACCACTATTACAAAATCTATAATAGCTCACTTAGTTCCTTCAGGAACTCCTAATATCCTTATACCTCTAATAGTAATTATTGAACTCACAAGAAATTTTATTCGGCCAATAGCTTTAGCTGTTCGATTAACAGCTAATTTAATTGCTGGACACCTTTTAATAGCTCTCCTGGGAAATACTTTTAACCCCTCCTCATATTTTTGAATAATTATTTTATTACTACAAACTTCGTTTTTATTATTTGAACTAATAGTAGGATTAATTCAATCTTATGTATTTTCAGTTTTAATAACTTTATACTCTAGAGAAATATCTTAATGAAAAACCACCAATTTCATCTTGTAGACCCTTCACCATGACCTGTAATTATTTCATTTGTTATTTTAAATTACACAATTATAACACTTTTGTTTTTCAACACGAAATTTTATACTCCTATAACTCTTACTTTATTAATTATTTTATGAGTTATATTTATTTGATGACGAGATATCCAACGAGAAAGAACTTACCAAGGCAATCATACATCTTCAGTTATAATCTCAATAAAATATGGGATAATCTTATTTATTTCGTCAGAAATTTTATTCTTTGTAAGATTCTTCTGAAGATTCTTTCATCATAGTTTATCTCCCACTCATGAACTAGGATTAGCATGACCTCCTAAGAACATCCACCCATTTAACCCTCTTAACATCCCTTTAATAAATACAGTAATTTTATTAAGATCAGGAATTTCAGTTACTTGAGCACACGCTAGTATGTGTTCAAATAATTGAACTATAACGAAAAATAGTATATTAATAACAATTAGATTAGGAATTTACTTTTCATTTCTTCAATTTTATGAATACATTTCTTCTCCTTTTTCAATTAGTGACTCTGTTTACGGCAGAACATTTTTTTTAACTACCGGATTTCATGGAATTCACGTAATTATTGGAACCTTATTTTTAATTCATGTCTACTTACGACTTAAAACCATTAATTTTTCTTTTTCACATCATTTAGGCATAGAAATATCAATTTGATATTGACATTTTGTTGATGTAGTATGACTATTCTTATATATAACAATTTACTGATGAGGTAAGTAGAAAATATTCTATTAGTATAAAAATTACAATTAGTTTCCACCTAAAAGATCCTGTGATAGAATAATACTTTTAACGTTAACTTTCATTACAACAATTTTTATAATTTTAATACTAGCAATCTCAGCCATCCCTCTTATTAATCTCCATAAAAAACTAGACCGAGAAAAATCATCTCCATTTGAATGTGGATTTGACCCATTTTCTAAACCACGAGTGAGATTTTCAATTCATTTTTTTTCAATTAGACTAATATTTCTAATTTTTGATATTGAGATTACTCTAGTTCTGCCAACTCCTGTGCTAATGAAAGAAATCCATATTTTAAATTGAATCATTTCATGTTTTTTCCTTTTTTCTATTTTAATTTTAGGGTTAATCATAGAGTGAAAACAAGGATCAATAAATTGAATATAACTAGGGTTAAAGTTTTTAAAACATCTAAATTGCAATTAGAAATAACAATTTTGTTAACCTGAAAAGTAAGAAGTAAAATAATTTACATTTAGTTTCGACCTAAAAATAGAAAAATCCTTACTTTGTGTAAAAGTCAAAAAGAGACAAATTATTGTTAATAATTTTAATGGAACAATCCCTCCTTACACAAGGAGTCTTAGAGAAAGCTGCTAACTATCTCAAAGCAAGTTATTGTTAGACACCCCCTTTTGTAGTTTATTATTAAAATATCACCTTTTCAATGTGAAGAAGCCTTTCCCAAAAGTTTTAAACCACTTTAACTTCTTCAAAATTCTGTTCTTATTAAACTACATGGAAATACAAATAAGATGCTAGTCAAAATAACCCCAGAAGAAAGAATAGTTAAATGTCCTTCAGAAACCTTCTTTATTAAGCTAGAAGATTTTAAAATTAAAATCTTATTAAATATCAAAATACCTTCTGCTCAACCCTGGTCTAATAACTTAACCCCTCAAAAAAAGATTTTAATAGATACTCCCAATCCTTTTGTTAATCTATTTACATACAGTAATCTTCTAAAAATTCAAACTATTTTTATATTTAATCTAATTTTGCCATGTCAAGTAACACCTAAAATTAATATTAGTAATGGGACATACTTAGAAACGCCTAAACAAATTAAGTTTAATTCAAGAATTATCCAGTTTAAAATTCTTCCAGACATAATATTAATTATAGCCAAAAATCTAATAGGAAAACTTAAGGGTTTTGACCCTCCAACTCAAACCCCTCATCCTAAAAGAGATGAAAAATAATAAATAACACGCACACTATAAGTAATAGTTACTATAGCTATTAATCCTATTCAAACTCCCAACCCTATTCCCATGAAACTACACATACTTAATTCTAATAAAGCATCTTTTGAATAAAACCCCGAAGAAAAAGGCAATCCTATTAAACTAAATATAGAAATATTTAATCTTACTCTTGTTAATGGGCTAAGTATTAAACTCCCTATTTTTCGTAAATCTTGAATCCCTAAACTTCTGTGAATAATTGAACCTGTACACATAAACAGTAAAGCCTTAAACAAAGCATGAATTAAAAGATGAAAAAAAGCAACATTCAAGTAACCTAAAGAAAGAATTATAGTTATAAACCCTAATTGCCCCAACGTAGAAAAAGCAACAAGACGTTTTATATCAAATTCTTGTAAAGCACTTATCCCAGCTACTAAAATTGTCATAAGAGAAATAATAAGTATTCCTTCTGTTAAAGAAGCTTTTAATATACATTCATAAAACCGGATTATTATATAAACCCCTGCAGTTACTAGAGTTGAAGAGTGAACTAAAGAAGAAATTGGAGTAGGAGCTGCCATAGCCGCAGGTAATCATGCACTAAAAGGAATCTGTGCACTTTTAGTGAAACAAGCTAATATAAAAAAAATTATTCCTTCATAAGACTCTCAGAACAAAAATCCTCCTTCAGATCTAGCCCAAACAATAGATAAAATAATTATAGTATCCCCCACACGATTAGAAGCTGCAGTAATAAACCCTGAATTGTATGATCTTAAACTTTGATAATAAATCACTAGACAAAATGAGACTAACCCTAGCCCGTCTCATCCCAAAATCACTCCTAACACGCTTGGACTTAGAATTATGATTAATATAAAAATAATGAAAAGAAAAGTTATTCATAAAAATCGATGGCATTCTTTCCCCATGTAACCTTTTGAATAAATTAAAATTAAAGAAGAAATAATTAAAACTACACTCATAAAAAGTAAAGAAACCCAATCAATAAAAAGAATAAAACAAAATCTAATTGAATTTAAATAATAAAGCTCAATTTCAAAAAATACACAGTTGTCATTTCAAAAAAAATAAAAAATTAAAATTAAAATTATACTTCAAACTACCATTATAAAAAAAGAAATAAAATAAAATTTTCTGGTTTTCTTCAAAATTAAAATAATAACAAATCTTTGACTCCACAAATCAATATTTTTTTTAAACTATTTTAATAAAAATTTATAAATCTTAAATCAAAAATAAGAATATTTAAAGGAACTCAATGTAGCAACAGTAACAATGACTCAAGAAGAGAAAAAGATTTAAATGAATAAAACATTCAACAAAAAGATTGTTGAGAGAAAGAAAAAAGGTATACTCTATACAAAGATCTTAAAACTCCAAAAATTCCTAGAATTATATATATATATTTATTATAAATAACTACAGATATGAATAATAGTAACTCTCCAGGTAAATTAAGACAAGGAGGAAAAGATAAATTAGAAGAACAAAACATAAACCATCAAAAACTACAAATAGGAATAATTGAAATAAACCCCCTATTCATAATAATTCTTCGTCTTATAGTCCGGCTGTAAGTTATCCCCAATACACAAAATAGCCCTGAAGAACAAAACCCGTGCCCTACTATTATTAATAAGCCCCCTACAAGGCCTCTATTATGTATAGTTAATAATCCTGATAATACAATACTTATATGAACAATTGAGGAATAAGCAATTAGTAGCTTTAAATCACTTTGAACAAAACAAATAGCTCTCAATAAAACCCCTCCTAATACACTAAAGACAATTAAAATCTTAGAATTCTTAAACATGAAATCTCCAATAACTAAAGATAATTTAAATACCCCGTACCCTCCTAATTTTAACATAACTCCTGCTAAAATTATTGAACCAAACACAGGAGCTTCAACATGAGCCCGAGGGAGTCATAGATGTAAGCCCACTATAGGAATTTTAACTAAAAAAGCTATTATAAATATAAAAAATCTCAACAGTCCTGTCCCCTCCCCAAGACTATCTAAGTAAAAAATTTTTAATAATAAAGGTAAAGAAAATAAAACAGTATATAAAACTATATAAAATCCTGCTTCAAGCCGATCAGGCTGGTACCCTCAACCAAATAGAATTAATAAAATAGGAATAACTCTTATTTCGAATCTCATATAAAATATAATTAAACTATCTACATAAAATACAACAAGTAATCTCATTAGTAGCCACAAAAAAATTAAGAGTAAGTCTAATCTTTTCAGTTTATAATCTACTGCCATTAACATTATAGCTACTAATCATAATCTTAGAAGTATAAAAATAATTTTAATTAAAATTTCTCCTTCATCAGCCAAACAAAAAAAAAGATAAAAAATAAAAAAAATTAGAGAATAAGAAACTATAAATCAATCTTTTATCACCGCTACAAAAAAAATCCCCAGTAAAACTTCTAACATAAAAACAGAGAGGAAACTTGAAAATAATCTGAGCCATGACACCGAACAAACAAAGTTAATAGAATAAGTCCCATTACAGCTTCACAAACTAAAACAATAATAAAATAAATTAAAATAGATAAATCATAAGCAAAATTAGTTAAAAAATTAAATAGTATAAATAAAAAAGTAATTCTCATAAATTCTAATAACATAAGTATTGTCAACAAATGACTTTTTACATAAAAAAATCCCATTATTCCAGTATAAAATATAAAAACACATCTAATAAAAATATACAAAGTTTTAGTAGTTTAAGTAAAACATTGATTTTGTAAATCAAAAATATTAATTCTAAAACATCAATGAAATAGTAATACATCCCTAGTCTCCAAAACTAGTATTTTTTTTAAACTATTCACTGAAATTATTAAACTTCTTTTATTAATCTCATTAGGAAACTCTTCCATCATTTTAGTTTCTTCACACCCAATTTCATTTGGGATTATTCTTCTAAGTCAAACTATACTACTTTCAATTTGTAGTCGTTTACTCTCTAATTCCTCATGAATCTCTTTAACTTTATTTTTAGTTATAATTGGTGGATTAATAATTTTATTCTTATACATTACAAGAATCTGCTCAAATAAAAAACCTAATTTTACTAAACCTACTTTATTTCAACTAATATGAATGTTTTCAATAATCTATTTTATTAGAAACTTTGAAATGTCTCTCCCATTAAATCAATTTTTAAACTTAAAAGATCTTTTTAACTTAGAATTTATTAAATTATTCCTTCCTCTAAATATATTTTCATCTAATTTTATGTTTCTTTACTTGTTAATTATACTAATTATTATAATTGAAATTTTATCTTTAAATAAAGGGCCCATACGAAAAAAATATTAATGCTTTCCCTATGAACAAAAAAATCTTCTCTTGTTAAACCTGTTTATTCTTCCCTAATTAATTTACCCACCCCTTCAAATATTAATATTTTTTGAAACTTTGGCTCTCTCCTTGGCTTAATGTTAGGAATTCAAATTATTAGAGGTCTTTTCTTAGCTATACATTTCACAGCAAATACTTCAATTGCATTTGATAGAGTAATTCATATTTGTCGAGATGTAAACAATGGGTGATTAATTCGTATTTTACACTCAAATGGAGCCTCACTTTTTTTTGTATTTGTTTACCTTCATATTGGACGTGGGATTTACTTTAATTCTGCTCAATTTTTAAAAACTTGATTAAGTGGTATTGCTATTCTATTTTTACTCATAGGAACAGCTTTTATAGGATACGTTTTACCATGGGGTCAAATATCTTTCTGAGGTGCAACAGTAATTACTAATCTACTTTCTGCTATTCCTTACTTAGGAGAAATAATAGTAATATGATTGTGAGGAGGATTTGCAGTAGATAACCCCACTCTCACCCGATTTTTTACTATTCATTTTTTACTCCCTTTCATTTTAGCAGCTATTATTATAATCCACTTAATTTTCCTTCACGAAACAGGGTCTTCTAATCCTTTAGGGACGCCTTTAAACAATGACAAAATTCCATTCTACCCATATTTTTTAATTAAAGACTTAGCAGGATACCTTATTTTTTTCTTTTTATTTAGTATTCTTATTCTGTATTACCCTTACTTACTTAATGACCCAGACAATTTCATCCCAGCTAATCCTCTTGTAACCCCTTTACACATCCAGCCAGAATGATATTTTTTATTTGCCTACTCAATTTTACGAGCTATTCCTAACAAGCTAGGGGGAGTAATTGCCTTAGTATCTTCCATTTTAATTTTAGCTGTATTGTCCTTTATACCAAAAAGTTACATCAAAGGGTTACAGTTTTATCCAATATCCCAACAACTGTTTTGAATTTGAGTAAATTTAACTATCCTATTAACATGAATTGGTATAAAACCAGTTGAACACCCTTATATTTTAATTAGACAGTTACTTACAATTCTTTATTTTATCGTATTTTTAATGATCCCGATTTCACAACAAATGTGAGATACTTTATTTAAGGAATAGTTTAATAATTTATATAAAATATTTACCTTGAAAGTAAAAAAAAGAAAATTCTTTAAACTTCAACCTAAATTTACCGGAGCGTACTCCCTAGAAACATAAACTTAAATAGAATAAAATTATAAGTAAACTTACTGTAAGATAGCTTTTTCAACATATATTCATTAATTTATCATAACGGTACCGAGGTAAAGTCCCTCGAATAATAATAATAATTAAACTAACAAATAGCAATTTAAGATAAAATGATAAAGCCTGAGAATCTCCCCCAAAGAAAAATACACAAATGATTACACTAGAAAAAATAATTCTTAAGTACTCTGACAAAAAAATGAAAGCAAATCCTGATCCCCCATACTCAATATTAAATCCAGAAACTAATTCAGACTCCCCCTCCGAAAAATCAAAAGGAGTTCGATTTAGTTCAGCTAAAAACGACACAATAAGTATAATAAAAACAGGAAATACAAGAAAAATAAATCATATATTAGATTGAATTTCAGCTAAATCAATCAAATTTATAGACCCAGAAAAATACAAAACACACAAAATTAACAAAAAAAAACTTACCTCATAAGAAATTGATTGAGCAACAACTCGTAAAGCTCCTAATACAGAATAAGAAGAATTAGAAGATCACCCGCTAAGCATAATACCATAAATTCTGAAACTTAACACGGAAAAAAGATACAAAATTCCTAACTTTCAACCCATCAAAACAAAAAAATAAGGAAAAACTAATCACACTCTCACACTCACAACAAAAGAAATAACAGGACTTACCCAATATAAATTAAAATTAGACTTAAAAGGAAAAAAAAATTCTTTAGTAAATAATTTTACAGCATCAGAAAAAGGTTGGAAAAGTCCTATTACTCCAACTTTATTAGGCCCTTTACGTAATTGAACATACCCTAAAAGCTTGCGCTCTAATAAAGTTAAAAAAGCAACCCCTACCAAAGAAAACACAACTATAACTAAGTAAGAAGAAAAATTTACAAATATTTCTATTTGTAAATTTTTACATAAATAAATCCTAAATTTAACACATTAATCTGCCAAAATAGATTAATGTAAAATTTAATTTTATTCAACATACATAATAAAAATTAATACAACTGGTCCTTTCGTACTGAATCATAAATCATACAAAAAGATAGAAACCAACCTGGCTCACGCCGGTCTGAACTCAAATCATGTAAAATTTAAAGTCGAACAGACTAAAAAATTAAGCTTCTACACCAAAATTTTATTTTAATTCAACATCGAGGTCATAATCTTTTTTATTAATAAGATCTTTTAAAAAAAAATCATGCTGTTATCCCTAAGGTAATTTTATCTTTTTATCTAAACATTAGGATCAATTGTACATTCAACAATGAGAATTACATAAAAGTTTATTTACTGTCACCCCAACAAAAAAATACAATATTTTCTCATGAACATTTTTAAATTCTATAGGGTCTTATCGTCCCTTTCAAGTAACTATGCATTTTTACATAAACTATAAATTAAAACATCGAATAATTAAAAAAGTTAATATTCTGTTCAACCATTCATACGAGCCTCCAATCAAAAGACTAATGATTATGCTACCTTTGTACAGTCAAAATACTGCAGCTATTTACTAAAGCATTGAGCAGGTTATACTAAAAACATTTTCCCCTCAGAAATGTTTTTGTTAAACAGTCAAAAATTAATTTTGCCGAATTCTTAAATTATACTTTTTATTCTACTAATTCAATCATTATTATCTTAATTTTGAAATTAAATTAAGTAAGCTTTACCTCCCCGTAAAGCCACTATAAAATTATTAAAAAAATTAAGTTAATTTTTAAATATTAAAAAAATTGATAACTTTAAACCTATAAAATTATTATCCCCCAGTAAACTAAAATTTTAGTCTCAAGATTATCCCTAAGAATATTTTTTATTCAAATAATAAATTACACAAACAAAATTAATTAAATAAACTAAAAAGCAACTAGATAAAAAAAATCTTGTTTTTTTTCAAAACTAAATAATTATTTAACCTAATAATGAAACATCAGAACTTTAACTATTTAAATCTTTTTTTGTCGAGAAAAGATTCTTAAACCCAAATGTAAATAAACCCTGATACAAAAGGTACAATAAATGAATTTTTTATTAATTTTTATGTTATAGCCTCCCTCTACAGCATAAAAATTAAAATTATTCACTTTTCCCTTTATTAAACTAAATAAAAAGTAAAACCATAGCAGGTATCATATTAACGTAAATAATATACTTTATTTAGCTATTTACCCATAGTTCCAGAGGCACTTTCCAGTACATCTACTATGTTACGACTTATCTTATTTTAAACAAGAGCGACGGGCAATGTGTACATATTTTAGAATCTTTGTTCATATAAAATCTCTAATAATCTTTTTACTAATAAATCCTATTTCACATTTCTAGTAAACCTAAATAATTCATTCATATTAAATAATGTAACCCATTTTAATCTTTTACACACTGCACCTTGACCTAACATGACGTATATAAAAAATATTGAAAATAAACTTTTTAGTAGACTCATGACAGCGGTATACAAATAATATAGTAAAAGTAACTTTAAGTTGTGGAATATCAATTAATAAACAGGTTCCTCTAATAAGATAAAATACTGCCAAATTTTTTGAGTTTCAAGATCTTAACTCTTACTACTCCAATAAATTTACACTTAAATAACAGGGTATCTAATCCTGATTTACTTATTAGTTTCTCAATTATACACAAAAAATAAATCTAAAAAATTAAATTTTACCTTTTAAATTTTAACTTTAATTTATAAAATGAAAGAAATAATTAATTTATTTTTAAAATTCTATTAACTCAATTGTATAACCGCAACTGCTGGCACAAAATTAGTCGAGCTTTAAATCAATTTATACATCTAATTTTCATTAAAAAACAATTTTAGTTACTGATTATAAAGTTATTAAAACTACCATTTTACAAAAATTTTCATGTAACCAAAAGAAATAAAAAATTAATTTACTAAAATAAAATATATTAAATAATTTATAAAATTTATGTAACACCAACTTTTTAAGATTCACCTAATTTAGCCTTCCTTAATTAAAATAATATTTGATAGTAATTCAAGAGATGATTAGAGTTTAGGGACTCTCCAGTTTTTTTTCTTCACCTAAAAACTGGAGAGTCCTTAAAATATAAGAATCTAACAATATAAGAATCTTTTAATAATACATATATATATATACATATAAGATATTATTATAATAATAAATATATATATATATACATATAAATATATTAACATATATATATAACTCCTACTCTTTTATGAGTAGGAGTTATATATATAAATATATATATAATTATATATATATAAATATTATTATATATTATATATATATGGTGAAATTCCAAAATGAGTCTCAAAACTTCCATCAAAAAATTATTTTTCCTTTTTTTTAAAAATTTTTTTTTTAGGATCGTCGTTTTTTGGACAAAAAATGTCACTCAAAATTTCTTCTATTTTAATAAATTCTGATGTTAATCGCCAAGATTTTTAGGACAAAATTAAGATATTTTCAAGATTTTTAATAGATGATTTTCTTTGATAATTTCTGACTTTAGACTCAAAATTTCATTTATCTTTCTTTGGCAAAGTTCTGTCTACAAATAAAAATTTAGCCTTCCTTAATTAAAATAATATTTGATAGTAATTCAAGAGATGATTAGAGTTTAGGGACTCTCCAGTTTTTTTTCTTCACCTAAAAACTGGAGAGTCCTTAAAATATAAGAATCTAACAATATAAGAATCTTTTAATAATACATATATATATATACATATAAGATATTATTATAATAATAAATATATATATATATACATATAAATATATTAACATATATATATAACTCCTACTCTTTTATGAGTAGGAGTTATATATATAAATATATATATAATTATATATATATAAATATTATTATATATTATATATATATGGTGAAATTCCAAAATGAGTCTCAAAACTTCCATCAAAAAATTATTTTTCCTTTTTTTTAAAAATTTTTTTTTTAGGATCGTCGTTTTTTGGACAAAAAATGTCACTCAAAATTTCTTCTATTTTAATAAATTCTGATGTTAATCGCCAAGATTTTTAGGACAAAATTAAGATATTTTCAAGATTTTTAATAGATGATTTTCTTTGATAATTTCTGACTTTTTTAAAATAATATTTTACTTAATTTATATGGTAAAACTCTATCTAATGATAAAATTTTAGTCTTACCTAAAGTTTTTAAATTATATAATAATAATTAAAAAAAT